ATGTATTCCTTAGAATTTCTCTTAGAATTTCTATGTGTATTAAACAACTATAGTCTCATATATTTTATCACGTTATACTTTAACTCTTTTATTGTCTTATATGTTCTTTTCTTTCATATGAATATAAAACTCGAAAGTATATCTTTTCGCGGTTCAAAGCAAGCAACGCACTTCGAAGATTTTTTTTATATTTACCTTTATCTGTTAGAAAAATACGAAAAAGGAGAATGAATTTCCTATTCTTTTTTTTTTAATATTGTATTTTATTTAAGAATAAAAACTGTAAATGAAAGTCTCTTTCTCGCATACATTTTCTATCCCGTTCCGTTGTCGGAACAAAAATACCGTATGTATCGATATGGAAATATTTGGTACATGAATCCATGATCTGATAAATTAGATCTATCTAAATCTTAGATAGATATAAAAATTTAGATCTATCTAAATTTATCCTGTCTTGGGTTCTGGAATTAAAAAAGATATTTTAATAATAACGGCTTGTATGTTGTGACTTGGAAGAAGCCTTTCTCTGTAGAAGAAGGAAATATCAATTTATTCCTATAACCCATCTATGAATAAGAATATTTAATCAGTAATATCGACAAATTCTTGCAGAGCCCAAAGAAAATAAATATGAGAAAATGAAATAAAAAAAAAGACCCACTGACTGTTACAATTTCATCTTTATCAAATTATCGAATTTGAATATCAGAATAGTGGATATAGTCATGATTCAATAGGTTAGGTCCACTTACTTTTTTTGTTGTTTTCTAATCTTTAGAATGGATTTGGTTGGAATAATGGAAAGGGATATTTAACGATTCAAGGAGACGACTTTTCATTATTCAATATAATATTATTCATTATACATTATAATAATAAATAAGAATTTCTAATATCTAAGAATAATATAAGAAATAAAAAAGAATACTAGGACAATTATTAATAATAATATATATCTAAATTATAATAGAAATATAATAAATAAACAAATGTTCCACTATATAACACTTTATAACTATAATGACTATATTATTATTCATTATAATGATAGCTTATTAGCATTCAATTTCATAATTGAATGCTAAGGTTTGTTACTTTTTGATTATTAGTATAAATATCAACAATATCTCTATTCCCCCTTCAAATAAGAATACTTTGGCTGGGATTTTATGAAAAAAACCAAAGCCCCTTATCGGATTTGAACCGATGACTTACGCCTTACCATGGCGTTACTCTACCACTGAGTTAAAAGGGCCCATTTTTTTGATTCAATTACTGAATAAGTCATTAGCCACTATGAGTCTAGTGCATATACTGATTCTAATATAGATAGATGTACATTCTAATCTGTAGATGTACATAGATATAGTTTATTGCCCATATATATCTTATGAACATAGTGGATCATTCCGGAACGATAAATTCAATTTATCTAGTGAGTATAGGGTAAACTAAAAATAAATGGTTTAGTAAGATTGGATTTCAAAAATATCAATGCAAGGAATTGTGTCAAGACCAACCCTAATTGTTAATTGATCCCCATCATAAATCATAACGAAATTCGTTTGATTGATACATAGACTTACCGATTCAACATAGATATAAGATATTTCCTCGAATCGTTGATAAAAATCTCTTTTTTACTTGTGCCCCCGAACCAAATTCTTAGAGAAAACCAATTTTCAATAACTTGTTGATCCCTCTTCCCATATTTCCAGATTTATCGTTTTTTTTTTTCATTTTTGAATTTCCGGGCTTAGTGTAAGATAGAAATATGTCTATCTAATCTTAACAAAATGAATGAAAGTGGAAGAAATGGAGTTTCATTCCCCTTTCTGTCTGGTCTGGCAGACCAATCACTCCCCGAAAGATCCTATACCTCGTATTATTTCTATTCTACTTATTTATTCTTATATTTATTTTACTCTTTATAGAATTTAATTATTCTATTTCTAATTAATTAGAAATAGAATAATTAAATAATATTTTCAAATTACAATAATATTCAAAAAATTTGATAGAATGGTGATTCGAATGAATGATTCATGAATCGAAATACGAATCAAAAGATTCTATGGAATCATGAAAGAGGGAAAGATCCCTCAGATTTAGTCATACCATTATATTGACAATTTCAAAAAACTGGTCATACTATGAACATAGTATGATGGCGGTCGGGTAAGTATGCCCCCATCGTCTAGTGGTTCAGGACATCTCTCTTTCAAGGAGGCAGCGGGGATTCGACTTCCCCTGGGGGTAGGGTACTACTAACGGAAGTTGATCATGGATTATCAATAAGCCTGGAATTTATTCTTCCTGGGTCGATGCCCGAGCGGTTAATGGGGACGGACTGTAAATTCGTTGGCAATATGTCTACGCTGGTTCAAATCCAGCTCGGCCCAATAATTCGCCGATCCACCATGAAATGATATAACCCATTTTTTGTTCCCCAGAAATGCCTGATCGGAATACGGAAGACTAAAGAAAGGTAAAAGTTTCTGATATATTTTTACCGCTGTTCGTTTGCTCTATTTATTTTTTTCCACAAATTCCGATCTTGCTTGCTAATGATCCATCTAGATTCATATAAGGATCTGGAAGTAGAAAGTCTAAGGAAAAGGACCAAATAAAGAATAAAGAAAAAAACTCTTTTTTTTTTCATTGAAAGATTGATTTGATTATCAATCAATTTCTAAAAAACGAAAGGATTATTAACAATTCTCGAGACGCTCCCACTAAAGTGCATATCCATGTGGATATCAAATATATCACTCGGATTTCTGTTACAATACGACTATTCTAATCTAAATAAAATAGAAAGGGTTTGAATGAAATCATAAGAATATGTATGATGTACACTCTCTTTTATTTGCTTGGGATTGTAGTTCAATTGGTCAGAGCACCGCCCTGTCAAGGCGGAAGCTGCGGGTTCGAGCCCCGTCAGTCCCGACGGATCCAAATCCAATAAAAAAATACATCAATTCATCTCTGCATTTTCTGTGAAAAGGAGAACAAATATTAGAATTTCATTCCCAAGGGGAATGCTCTCTTATTTTATTTATTTATTTTTCCTTTCCCATTTCTCATCAAAGAAATATGGGAATTCCCATTTATTCAACGAGTACCGATTGAGAGGAGAAAAACATATGTAAATTAGTACAATTATTGGTAGAAGCATATTCAGGATTCCAAGAGATACCGTACTGAGTCTGGCTTTTTCTATTATTCCCGATCCGTGTAATAGAGTACTATATGTTTCAAGTAGGACATACAAAATGAAATTTAACACAGTCACTTTGATATAATACTTTTCAGATTCAAAGTATATACCTAAGATTTAAGGTATATCCCTTTCTAGTTCCGATTTTGTGTAACCTCAATTACCAATTTCAATTAGTAATGTGAATTTGAAAAAATTTATCTCATTGAACTTTCACAAGGAATTTTGGATATATGCATCCCATAATTAATCCAAGGAAATAGTATATTAATAAAAAAAAGAAAGCTCAAAGAAGAGAAGGATCCCATCTCTCTTAGCGAGGGCTCTCTCTCGTAGAGAGGGAATGAATAATCTTTTTTAAGTTTAAGGGTCCTGCCGAAGAAAGAACAAACTTTTTAATGAATTTGATGGAATACTAGATTTTTTTATACCCAGACTCTCCTTATTATACTTTTTTGTTTTCCAAGAAGATTAGATCATTAAAGGGAGGTTAGAACTTAACCTCTTCTTTGTTTACATTTTACATTTATTGTATTGTTTATTTTATTGGGGGTTTCTATAAACTAAAGAATGGAACAGAATGCTAAATAACGCAAAGGGATTATTGATCGGATTCGGAATCCAAATTTCAATTCGGTATGGATAAAGGATCTTCCTATGTTATACTATTTCATTCTCGACGAGGAATCCATTAATTTGATAGCTCAGATATTGTATTGTTATTCATGATATTGATCCGATTCGATATCATCGAGATGTAATTCATACCATTGAATATTGCATTTACAGGCGAAAGATTTATCAGCTCTATGGGATGAAATCCCGAGTTATTTCAAATTCAATAAAAACGAAACGATGAGATTATGGAAGTAAATATTCTCGCATTTATTGCTACTGCACTGTTCATTCTAGTTCCTACTGCTTTTTTACTTATAATATACGTAAAAACAGTCAGTCAAAATGATTAATTTGACTTAAACTTGACTGTTTCGTTCTTATCAATGATTGAAAAAAAAAAATGAAAAGTATTCAAAAATCGTGTCTTAAATGAAACAAGCGGACTAGAATTATCAGTATTCTATGAGATTTGATAGTATGGTAGAAAGATTCATATATTTCTTTCTACCATACTATACTTATTACTTATTATATTATTGTTATTGTAGTATATAAAGTCGTACTGTATAAAGATAGAGGTTTAATATAGATCAATCGACAATATGTATCTTCATAGACATCAATTACATATAGATATCAATTCCATACATATATGGAATGGAAGTACATAGCGTACAAATTCTATTTCTTTGCTTTATCTTTATCTATTTAATTTGTGTTGATTGCAATCATCAATAGAAAAAAATAGAAGGGCAACTCTTACTCTTACGGCTCTAATTCCTAGAATTTCGGATTCTTTTCAATATGAGAATCCCGATATCCATCGAAAGAATCAAATCGATGAAGGAAAAAAAGTATAGGCGTATATTAATAAAAGAAAATCACATAATCTTTTTTTAGCAGTCCAAAGAAATAATTGATTGAGTAGTTGACAGATGATCCAGGGGTTCAGTTCCATGGGAACCTCTTTGGATTTCTAAAAGGATTTGTAAAGTACACCTATTTTGACTGTTTTGAACCATGATATCAAACAAGTTCAATAAAGCAAGCATAGCATAAATCAAATTTCTAAAATAATACAACAAATAATAAAACAGGCGGTAACGCGCAATATGTGACTTGCCCAAGGCAATATTTTATTATGTGGAGTATTTCGTTG